AAGATCTTGGGCAAATCCAAAGAGGGTTTTCCTGTACGTTCATCACAAAATATTTCGAGATCCCAATATACCCAATGCCAGATAGCTGCCAAAAAGCACAACCCAGAAAACAAAATATGCGCTCCAGCCACACCTTCGTAACTCCAAATACCCGGATTAGTTATAGTCCCCCCCGTGATACTCCAACCGCCCCAGGAATTGGTTATTCCTAAACGAGTCATGAAGGGTATAACGAACATACCCTGTCTCCACATTGGATCAAGAACAGGGTCAGAAGGATCAAAAACTGCTATTTCATACAGGGCCATCGAACCGGCCCAACCAGCAACCAAAGCTGTATGCATTATATGAACAGAAAGCAGCCGTCCGGGATCATTCAATACAACGGTATGAACACGATACCAAGGCAAACCCATGGAAATACCCCTTTATGAAAGAAAAAAGACACTATGTAACTTTATTGCATTGGAAAAGACTATACTATGACTATGTTATGGACCCCCCTATTTAGTTTTAGTAAATTATTTCAACGCAAGGGTTCATATTTGTTTTATTCTGTTGGTAATAATGGAACAATTTTGTTCGTAGGAACAAAGAGAAGCAGATTTATTCTATACTCGATAAGTACCAATACGCAATGGGGAAGTGAATGCCATTTTATATGAGCGAATGTGCCCATACTTGTTCATCATTAGAGGACACTATTCGTAATAATTTTCCCCTTTTTTCTTGCTTTCTTTATCAAATTTTCATCAATTATGAATAAAATCTTATGAATTGAATAAAATCTGATTAGGATAAAGTACAATATTATAAAGAAAAAGAAAGGCTTTGTTACGTTTCCACATCAAAGTAAAATATAGTACTTAGTTCTTTTTTATTTCATTTAATGCCTATTGGTGTTCCAAAAGTACCTTTTCGAAGTCCTGGAGAGGAAGATGCATCTTGGCTTGACATATAGTGCGACTTGTCAGATATATTTGGTCATATGGGATTTCCCCGTTTTCTCCCCAATCGAGATATCCTCTGTTTCGCCCACGAAAGATTCATTTCATCATCAAAAATTTGGAGCGTGAAGTGCAATTAGATCCGTTTTGGGGGGGATTCGGATTTCTATTATCAATTAGAAGAATTTATGGTTGTCTTAGTTGGACTACTACATTGAAGTATCCAGGCTCCGTTAAAAAAAACCAAGTGGTAATATATCTATTTCTATTTTATATCTTTATATCATAAAGTATTCCTTTTTTTTAAGAAAAAATTTTTTCAAACTATTATGTTAATCAATTGAGTAATATGCATAAATCCGTCAACCTTTTTACGGAATGCATGAATTGAAAAAGGGGGGGGATAACAAAAAGAAGTGGTAATGGGAGCATTTGTACTATATGTGCAAATCAAAATCGGGCGGATCTTTACCCGGAGTAGAGCATAAACCTAAAAAGATTAAAGAGGCCCATTTAAGAACAAGAAAATGACATCGTGATTTGGATTGGATCTCGATGAAACAATCCATCAATGAGAAGTTAATTGGATAAGTTTAATGAATTCTTTTTTTTTTTTTTTACGTTCGTTATAAGGAAAGGAAGACAAACTCATATTTAGTGAAAAAAATCTTTTTATTATAAGTTAGAAGGAACTTTCTATGAAAAAAGAAAAAGTATTGGAATATACACATTGATTTTTTTTTGAACCGTATGCGTTAAAAGGCGCCTGTACGGTTCTTAAGGGATACAATTTGACCCTAATCAACCGACTTTATCGAGAAAGATTACTTTTTTTAGGTCAAGAGGTTGATAGCGAGATCTCAAATCAACTTATTGGTCTTATGATATATCTCAGTATCGAGGATGATACCCAAGAGCTGTATTTATTTATAAACTCTCCTGGCGGATGGGTAATACCGGGAGTGGCTCTTTATGATACTATGCAATTTGTGCAACCAGATGTACATACAATATGCATGGGATACGCCGCTTCAATGGGATCTTTTATCCTGGTCGGAGGAGAAATTACCAAACGTCTAGCATTCCCTCACGCTTGGCGCCAATGAGGCTTTTATTTATTTGAGAGAAAAAAGAAGACTATGCCTTCGCCATATGAAATATGAATATTAAGTAATAATAGCATGGCACTTTGAATTCGATATAAAAAAAATTTTTTGTTTTCACAACATTAGCTTATGTATCGAGAGAGTAATATGATAAAAACGTATTTCCTATTTTCTTATTTTGGAAGTCCAGTTCAGCGTCACAAACTTTTTTCACACCAGAGGTCTCTTAACAATATTTCTATTTATGTTATGGAGCGAAAAAAAAATTCTTTTTTCCTTAGTTTATTTGATCAAATAAAAAGCAACTTTGGGATTGCTGAATGACAGACAAATCACAGACAAAAAAATATAATATAATAAATATATAAAGCAACGGAGCCATCATAGTATTTTTGAATTCCTCCGAAAGGAAGGGTGGTAAGTTGATCATTTACCGATCGGGGTCTGATCGATCCTATTTTTTATTTCTTTGATGGAAGGTAAGGGTCAATTTTATTGTAGAGCCGTATGCAATGCATAATGCCCGTACGGTTGTTCGATTCTATCTTTTTTTCTTGTTATTCTTTTATCTTTCTTTTATCTTCCCCTCATCATGAAAAAGAGAGAAACCTTTTATTATCTTATATCATCAGGGTAATGATCCATCAACCTGCTGGTTCTTTTTTTGAAGTATCAACGGGAGAATTCATCATGGAAGTGGGAGAACTGCTGAAACTACGTGAAACCCTGACAAGGGTTTATGTACAAAGAACGGGCAAACCCTTATGGGTTGTATCCGAAGACATGGAAAGAGATGTTTTTATGTCAGCAACAGAGGCCCAAGCTTATGGAATTGTTGATCTTGTGGCGGTTGAATGACAATAACCAGGATTTCGCGTCAATTCTGAAATGAACCCTGCCGAGTTGAATATTATTATTCTATGGAATCTTTATTATTCTATTGAATAAAAGTAATTCATAATCATCCGGTTAGGATCGATCTAAACCAGCCCATTATGTATATGATTCAACATGCCAACGATTAAACAACTTATTAGAAAGACAAGACAGCCAATTAGAAATGTCACAAAATCCCCCGCGCTTCGGGGATGCCCTCAGCGTCGAGGAACATGTACTAGGGTGTATGTGCGACTCGTTCAGATCATGAACTAGAACAAAGGAAAGAGAACAATGTTCGAATATCAATGATCAAATAGGATATAACGGAAAAACAAACTATATTTCCTATCTAAAAATGGATGATATCCCTTTTATTGTGTATGAAATTTATGGTTTCTGTTGGTGTAAATCCACTCACCTCAATTCAAAATGAGAAGCAATTCTCCATTGGTAGCAAATGGTTATCCATTAAGCGGAGGAAATCTTAGTTAACATAGACCCCTCTTGCAAGAACGGACTAACAGGGTCAGCTACCCAGCCAACCTTCATAATTAAATACCGTTACTGTATAGGTAGAGCTTGTTGTGAAAGACCTATTACTGGATAATTCATGGGTAGAGCCGAAGAATGTGAACTATACAAGTTAGCAATAACATTGATTAAATGAAGTAAAGGCTCCGGTGTATAGAGAAGACCTCACCGTTTAAGAAGTAACCATAGAAACGATGGAATCCACTATTTCTTTATCATTACTTTGATTTTTTAATACCTAGTATAGTACAATTTCGTATTTCGAGGTGAAATGCCTAGAAAAAATAAAAAATTGTGGTTGGGAAGGTTATAGTAGCCAAAGCCATTGGAATTCTTAGTTTATACATTGGAAAAATCAGTTTTGTTATTAATATACTAGGAAAGGGGCAAAAGAATAACTGAAAGAAAGGAAATCTAGGAAATCTATTAGTTATTCGTTAAAGTTTCATTTATTCAATGACCAGAATTAGACGGGGATATATCGCTCGGAGACGTAGAACGAAAATTCGTTTATTTGCATCAAGCTTTCGGGGGGCTCATTCAAGACTTACTCGAACTATTACTCAACAAAAAATAAGAGCTTTGGTTTCGGCTCATCGGGATAGGGATAGGAAAAAAATAAATTTTCGTCGTTTGTGGATCACTCGAATAAATGCAGCAATTCGCGAAAGGGGGGTATGCTATAGTTATAGTAGATTAATAAATGATCTGTACAAGAGACAGTTGCTTCTTAATCGTAAAATACTTGCACAAATAGCTATATCAAATAGGAATTGTCTTTATATGATTTCCAATGAGATCATAAAAGAAGTAAGTTGGAAGGAATCCACCGGCTAAACGGAGTTGCCCGGAGAATGAACTCCGGGAAGGTCGAATAAAAAAGAAAATCAAAATGAATAGAATATGATAAAATATGAGAAAAGAAAGTAGTCAAAATAAAAATGAATCAGCACGTTCAATAAAAAAATTTCTTCTTCCCAGATTCTTCTTTTTTTTCTTATGACACGAGAATTCAATCCGGATTCTTGGATTTTGACCACAAAATAGAAATCCGCGTTTGAATTCGGATGGGGGTTTGAATTGAAGTTAATAAAGAGTAAACCTATCTTTTTCTGGCTCTAAGACTAGGAGTTCTAGTGGTCGACTCAGTTCTTTCAAATTGTTTCTCATTATTAAGAAAAGGTAACAAAGATAAAATACGAGCTTGTTTTATAGCAATAGTAATTAATCGTTGTTGTTTCAAGGTCAATCTATTTACTCGTCTAGATAATATTTTTCCCTGTTCACTAATAAATCGACTAATTAAACTCATGTTTTTATAATCAATTCGATCCCCCGATTGGATCGGGGGCAAACGCTTACGAAAAGATCGCTTGGATTTAAGAAAAGTTCGCTTGGATTTATCCATGGTTTGGTTAGTTTATTTCTTATCCCTAAAATTCTATTTCAGCCGGATATATAATTAGAATAAATAAATAGGATTTGGTTTGTTTATAATTATTTTTAACTATGTTAAATATGTTATATATATAATGTC